GTAAAAATGACATTGCCATAAATTGATAAGGTAATATTTCCATTTACTCATCAAGAGGGGTGTGCCCTTTGAGCCCAAAAAGACTTTTCCTTGATACCTAACATAATGAATCAAAGGATCTTTGAACAACCTTAGCTTGGTTTGAATAGAAAGGATTTCTACAAGAAGTTTTTTTTCATAGAATTGGATTCGTTCAAAAAAGACGCCAAAAGATGTTGATCGTAAATGGCACGATTGGTTACGAAGAAAACCGAGGATGAATTCGGATTCACATACATGAGAATTATAGAGGAACAGCAAAGATTTTTGATTCCGTTTTAAAAAACCGGAAATGGGTTTATTGAGTGGAATAAGATTATTCCAATTATCATACTTATAAAGAAAGAATCGTACTAAATGTAACGAAGAAGCATCTTTCACCCAGTAGCGAAGGCTTTGAACCAATATTTCGAGATGGATGGGAAGGGTTATTTCTATATCTGACACATAAGTTAAATGTACAAATTGATCCTCTACAAAAGGAAATAAGGAATGAATTGAGCGTAAATTCTGAAATTTTACTATTTCTTTTCTTTCAAAGGAAGATTCTAGTCGTAGAGAAAAAAAAATTTCTATAATTACTGAAAAAACTTCTGATAGCATTTGAGAATACAAATTTTTGTTGTGCCCCAAAAATACATTTTGATTATAACCTTTAGTAAACAGATCTAAACAGTTCTGTTGATACATTCGATTAATTAAACGTTTAAGAAGTAGAAAACTAAATTTTTTGTCAGAATCCATATTTTCCAACAAACCGGATCTATGATCATGAGCAAATGAAGAAATATACTCTTGAAAGATAAGTGGATATAGAAAGTCGTCAAAGTGACAAGACTTTTCAAGTTCTAAATATCCGTTAACTTCCTCCATTTTAAAAGAAATTCGATTTGAATAAAAGATAATGGATTTCGTGGATTATCAAATGATACATAGTGCGATACAGTCAAAACAAGGTATTAGAGGAATAAAAAACTACCCCGGAGATAGACCAACTTATCAACGGACTCTCTATCCTCTCTTTTCCATAGAGAAAATGGAAATGCATTCTATTTCTATTATAGTTATAGAAGAAGAGGGTGATTAGAAATCCTTTATTTTTTCAACCTAATCGCTCTTTTGATTTTGGAAAATGGATATTTATCAATATACGGCTTCTTTTACACAGTCATCTCCACTCTAAAAGGAAGAATAATAGTTAGGATTTTTTTTTAATGGATACTCCATTCATGGGAGAAGCCTTTCCCCTAGCAGGCACTAATATATTTTTAACGTATAATTAGATCGGGTATTCATTCAAATTACGAACATAAGCACGTGGCTTTTTGTTTCCCTAAAATTGGAGCCAAAGGGCTCTATCCATTTATCCACCTGACCCAACTTTCAATTCATTTTTTGCTCCAAAAATTCAAAAAGGAACAAACTTTTAAGAATGCAATAAATGCAATATTCTCAGAATTCTCTAGTGATACGACATGCTATTTTTTCCAGTCATTACCATTTAGGATCAGTCGCGGTCGTCCAAACTCTACCGACGGTACAGACGAATCCCTTGCTTCATCCAGATAGGTAAAAGATCCTAGTCGCACTTAAAAGCCGAGTACTCTACCGTTGAGTTAGCAACCCTAAGCCAAAAATAGAAATTCCAGTCAAAACCAAACTAAAGATTGCATGACACAATCGAAACATTGAACTAAGAATTAATGCACTAATAAAAAATGAAGGAAAGAAAAAAAATCTCTGGAACGAGGATAAAAGGATCCATTTCTTTTTATCCACGATCTAATTATATTTGTTCAATAGACTGTTGTCAAGATAAATGTTCAGAAAAGACTACACTACCAAAAGGACAAAAAATTGCATTCTCAATTACTAAGAAAAAAAGAAGGACTTGTGTTGGATTGGCACTACATGGATTATCTACATAGATAAATAACAACTAAATGGAAATAGCAAAGATGAAAAAAAGATATTGGAATTAATCAATAATACGTTGATAAAGCAAGTTTAATCGCGTCGTTTAGAACTCCATCCAACTGGACATAATTTTCGATTTATAGATCCAAGTTCTTGCGCTATAGTTATTCTATATCATTTGAAGATTTTTCTAACAATTCCAATACAAGTTCTTATCGTGTGATTTTTTAGGAACAATAAAAAATAGGTTGGTTCTGATTAGAGTAAGAAAGAATATAGTAAAGAAACCTTATAAAAAGTTAGATTAGATCCAAGCCATACCCACACTCTTTTTTTTATTATTAATTATTATTTCTTTAATTTCGATTGATTAAGCAAAAGTTCCCTAAAAACATCCGCCTTCTTTGAAATATCATGAACAGTTCCTGTCGGTTTAGCCCCCTTTTCAAGGAAATAGAGAATCGCAGGAACATTTAACTGGGTTTGATTCCTTATCGGATCATAAAAACCCACTTTACGAAGATCTCTTCCTTCTCTTCGGGCTCGAACATCAATTGCAACAATTCGATAAACGGCTCATTGGGATAGATGTAAGACCCCCCTTAGAACCGTATAAGAAGTTTTCCCCTCGTACGGCTCAAGAAAAATTTATTTGACATTCTATAATTTAAATGCCAAATAGATCCCTCAAATGATTAAAAAAATAGAATCAAAATAAAGTCCTTTCGTGTTTCCAAAAAAACAAAAAGGTCATTCGTACTCATAACTCAAGTTAGATAACTCTCAAATAGTTCAAAGAATGACCTTAGGCATTTCCATTATTGAGCGGTCTCTAACCCTTTTCTGTCCCGTTTAGAAGTTTTTTATTCTTCTCTAGTTAGTAAGACAATTGAAAAAAGTCTTTCCTTGTTTCAAGATCGTTTATCTTTGCTTTGAATCCTTGGGTTTAGACATTACTTCGGTGATCCTTAATCATTTCAAAATGGCAGCAACATACCCTTTTTTATGATTTCTTCTATCAAAGAATCAGTCAAATGCTTGATTCCCGCTTTATACACTTTGGATCAAAAGAGTTTTCTCAATTCGCAAAAACGGGTTTGAAACATGTTCGAATTCGATCCTTTTGATTTATATCTTGAAAATACACTTACGAAGTTTTTCCAACTTATTCATTGGCACTCACCCTAGATCCTTGCCTCTGAGAAATTTTCTACTCGAGCTCCATCATATTATGTACTATTTTAATTACAATCGAGAGTAATAGAACAGACCAAAAGATGTCGAGCCAAGGGCACTTTCATTGCGATCGAAAATGGCGGATATAAGAATCCGCAGCTGAGCATGTCCTTCAAGTCGCACGTTGCTTTCTACCACATCGTTTCAAACGAAGTTTTACCATAACATCCTATAGTTTAGAAATGGAATCATGAGTAGTCATTGGTTTGTTCAGTACTCCGTATATAGTAATGTATTTTACGTGTATATGGGTGGCGAAATTTTTTTTATACGAGAGTCCTCATTAAGAATTCAACTTAAATACCTTAAATACCCTATTTAATTCCCCCAGTTTAATTTATTGTATAAAAAATATTGTATTATTTTTATATTTATATAAATATAGACAAATAGAATTCTATAATAAAAAGGAATAGAAATAACATGAATAAACAAGTTCTTTATTACTGATTAATGAATCCACATCTTCGAGTAGCGAGAACGCACAGGAAATCATGGAAAATTTTGAAAATACATTTGCTACTTCGACATCATTATTTAAATACAGTAGTTTTTTCACCCTATCCTAAGATAGAAAAAAAAACCGTTCGCTCGTTCTTTTCTACTTCAACCAACGATAGGTTAAGGAAAAGAATTAAGTAAAAACAAGATTCTGGTTTTTATGAAGTGGAAAAGAAGAGTGATATCTGTAGACAATTTTTATTCCTTATTCTTAAAGAAATAGGAATCGAACAAGTAAAGGGTTTCCATAATCTATTTGATAAGGTAACCAACTGTCACCTTAATTCTGGATTACCTAATTAACTATTTCAATTAAAAGGTTCACGTCACAAAAATAAAAACACTGCTGTTACTGAACTAGAATAATCCATCGAAGTCCCCACCTAAAAGTAAATTTGATGAAATCTTTCCATAAAGTGACTAGAATACACGAATAACCTCTTCTCAAAATTGTTATCTAGATTTACAATTATTAATTCCTTTTTGGAATTAGAGCAAAAAAGTAAATACCTAAAAAAGGGGTTCAAAGGAAAAAGCATTTGTTACGTATGTAATTTACTTGATCTTTTATTACTGAGGTTTGGCGACCGGATAAGGTCTTAAAAACGCATACTTTTCGTTAGAGATAGAGATCATGAAGCATAAAAAAGCGGGCCTTTTTCTGATTTCTGAGATACAATGGGTGAGCAGCTAGTCTAGGTATAAAAAGAGGATTCCGGATTAAGTTTCTTGTTTCTAGTTTTTTTTTACCCTACTAGAGTCTTGTCGGAAGAGCCTTAAATACCCTGTAATTGATTTTAATTATTCTCAAGAAATCTATTTTGTTTAAAATTGAGAATTTATTACTAATTAAGCGATATATCCGCCAAGTACAGTTTTTCTAAGTACTTACCTTCAGTATGAATATGAAAGAGTATGTTCCTACGATGAAAGGATTGTACGACTTCTTTTTTTATTTAAACTAACTAGTGTGATTTATCTTACATATACTGGCCTGAATAACAAAATTTCTTTATTCGTATATAATCCAGATCCTCTGGGACGGAAGGATTCGAACCTCCGGATAGCGGGACCAAAACCCGTTGCCTTACCACTTGGCCACGCCCCACACCTATTTATATTCTTCACTAATAAACACTACTGTTAGTAGTAGTTGTTCGTCAATTCCAGCCAAAATTTATCTGGAATAGATAATTTTGAACACGCATCGATATAGAATTATAGAAAAATAGATTGATCATTATATCTAATTTAATTAAGATATAAGATATTGTATGAAATTAGAATTTCTTCTATTTTGAATTGAAAATAGAAGGGTTTTTGATTGGATAAGTTTAAAGAAAAAGAAAAGAAGGATTGTTGAGTCTTTCTTCACTTTCCCTTATATCAATAACTCAATCAAAAAGCAATTATCTCCAAGAATAATAAACTTTTGTTATGCTTAATATCTTCAGTTTGAGCGGTATCTGTCTTAATTCTGACCTTTATTCGATTCCGTTTTTATTTGCCAAATTACCAGAGGCCTACGCCTTTTTAAATCCAATTGTCGATCTTATGCCAGTTATACCTCTGCTATTTTTTCTCTTAGCCTTTGTTTGGCAAGCTGCTGTAAGCTTTCGCTGAGATATTTAATGCTGTTCTAGAAAAAAACTAGCCTAGAAAACTGCATGCTTTAGCTTTATTCGATAAAAAAATTCTAATAATTGATTAGATCAGATAGGGCTGAGCGCTTGGTGCAAATTAAAATGGTTGCGCTAAATCTGGATCACCCCATCTCCTTTCTGCATCCCGACCCTTTTCCGGTGAAAAACTTTAGCGGGTTACCCAACAATTAACTTTGGAGATTAAAGAAGCGTTTGGTAATGAAAAAGTCTTCTTCCACACTATTACAACTGAATTTATGAAAATTCAGTTTTTTTAACTGCTTTATTTATTTTTCTTAGTATCAAAATAATTAGGATATGTGGTATAAAAATGGCGAATCTATTCTCTTTTTACAAAAAAAAATGATATTGGAGATTGTGTAATGCTTACTCTCAAACTCTTCGTTTACACAGTAGTTATATTCTTTATTTCTCTCTTCATCTTCGGATTCTTATCTAATGATCCAGGACGTAATCCTGGACGAGAAGAATAAAAAATAGGAGACGACTTTTTCCTTTCTTTTACTTTATTTTCAGAGTTTCTTATAATTTTTGCCCATTTACTCCTTTAACTAGTAATTTTACTATATATAACAAAAAGGGTTTAGTTTCCGATAAATATTATATTAACGAAAATGAAAAGATAAATTCAACGGAAACGGAAAGAGAGGGATTCGAACCCTCGGTACGAATCGATCGTACAACGGATTAGCAATCCGACGCTTTAGTCCACTCAGCCATCTCTCCAATTGAAAAAGAATAAGTACTATGTTATATTACTGAACATTTATAAGATAAGGATTGAAAAGAGTATTTCCTCTTTCTTTTTCCTTTATTATATAGATCTAAAGAACGTTTAACCGCAATCCCACTCTTTTTTTTGATAAAGTAAAGGTAAGGGCTTTGTGATTCCCACGGCCTGGCCGGGTTAGTACCTAGCCGGGCCTTTTCTTTTCAAAATACTTGAGTCTAAAAAGACTAAAAGGGACTATTCGTTTTTTTACTAGATATAGTTGGAACTAATTCCTATGTGTTTGATAAATTCTTTACTTAAAAAAGGGGGTTAAACGTAACCCTCCAGAAAAAAGATCGAACATACCTTTTATTACTAATTAGAGTCACCTGGTAAAAGGCATCAACCCTCTAAGTTTCATGAGCGGATACCACCACAATTTATTGTTGTTCGACAAAAACCCATTTATATATAATAATGACATTGTAGCGGGTATAGTTTAGTGGTAAAAGTGAGATTCGTTATATGAGTCCCCTATATAGTTAAGGGGTCGTCCTTCGGTTTTCTTTGTATTCCGAACAAAAACTTCATTTCTTAAAAAGGCTTTAACCCTTTACCTCGCAATGACAAATTCGAGGACAAATCCACATTCTCGTGATTTTTATCCAAATTTAAATTTTAAATTTAAAAATTGGATTCGGAAATTACGAAACAGAATTTTTATTGAATTGGATCAATACTTCCAATTCAATGAGTATGAGTAAAAGATTCATGGATAAGTCAAAGTAAAAAAATTTCTAATCGTAACTAAATCTTCTATTTTTTATTTATCGAGGGAAAATAGAAGCAAAATAGCTATAAAATGATGACTTTAGTTTACTATAGACATCAACATATTCGTTTAGCTCGGTAGAAAAAAAGACTTTTCCTCAGGATTCTCTCCACTAGAAATAGAGAACGAACTAACTAGAAAGATTTTTAGAATCTTCCTCTTCTAGAGGGATCATCTATAAAGCGAGCCGTCTTGAATCTATTCAAGATAGAAAAGCTGACATAGATGGTATGGATCAAATTTTGTTGCTTTTTTTTTCGTTCACAGCTTAGATCATGGAATTTCTCCATATTTCATAAAGGAGCCGAATGAAACCAAAGTTTCATGTTCGGTTTTGAATTAGAGACGTTAAAAATCCTGAGTTGACGTCGACTATAACCCCTAGCCTTCCAAGCTACCGATGCGGGTTCGATTCCCGCTACCCGCCTTTTCATTTTTTAATATATTCATTTCTATATATTATTTACTTTATATTTATATATAAAGTAAATAAATATAGAAATAGAATTCAGAATGAATGAATATATCATTGAATAGATAATTATCTGGATTCTATCACAAAAAATCCTATTCTATTTCTTTTTTCCCGAATAAAATAT